GAACTTTCATTGTCATTTTTAAGAGATGCAACCGAAACGGAATTGATAAAACAGTCCTAGAAACCCAATTCTCCCACTTAAGCTTATAATGCTTTGGGATTTTTAATATCAAAACTTATTAATATTAAGTTTCTTATATTATAATGTATAATAATAACGGCATAGATATTCTAATCTACTTAAATATCGAATACCAGAAAACTGTATGAATGTTGTATTTATTAACTTATATTATTATTAACGCGGGTATAGCTAATCTAGATCTCCGTCTTCTCTCTTCTTTTATTGCCCTCTTGTCCTGTCGTCGTTAATTGACAGTATGACTTAGGGGTCAATATAATTTGACCGAACAAATCATAGTTTGGTAAACCACCTTGAATCCACTACGGAGTGAAGGATCTTAAATCCAACGCAGAACCCTTTGGGAATCAGAAAGATAAAGACGAGAAAAAGATAAAGACGAGAAAGACCAATGAAATCGAGTTTCAAGATTGTATAGTTTAATGGTAAAGTTTGATTACCATTAATCCTCAGAATAGTTAACGAGTTTTTCCGTTTTATTTATATCCTATGCATCACCTAAATCCTAAGCTCTAGGCCTGAGTTATATTAAGTTAAGGTGGCCTTAGTTATCTATGGTATTTGTCTTATTACCTATTTCTAGTTGATTTATGAATGAAGGTGGCATAGGCCCCTATGGTCCAGTGGTTACGACCTCTCTCTTTCACGGAGAAAACGAGGGTTCAAGTCCCTCTGGGGGTATACCAAGACTAAAGACTATAGGAGTGGGATTTCCTATCAAGTGATCCGTATTTGTCAAGTCCTTCTATTAGTCTACTCAGAAGAGACTTTCTATTTTATATCAAATGTTATATTTTTTTCAAGCGATATGTATTTGTCAAGTCTACTTGGGAGACGAAAGGAAGTTGATTATGGAACGTCTAAAATGAATTAGGCGTTGGGTCGATGCCCGAGTGGTTAATGGGGACGGACTGTAAATTCGTTGGCAATATGTCTACGCTGGTTCAAATCCAGCTCGGCCCAACAATTCGCCAATCTACTATCAGATGGTATAACCCTCTTGTTCTTAAGAAATATCTGATACAAGACAAGAGAATAAAAAAAAAAAGAATCTAAATTTTCTGCTAGATCTCTTCTTATTTCCCTGGGATTGTAGTTCAATAGGCTAGAGCACCGCCCTGTCAAGGCGGATGTTACGGGTTCGAGCCCCGTCAGTCCCGACGGATCCAATAAGTACATCAATTCGCCTCTCCATTTTCTGTGAAATGAAGGGACAGCGAGAATAATTGAATTCCGAAGGGGTTTCCCTCTTTTTTTCAGGATTCTCTCGAAAAAAGAACACACCCTAAACTAAAATGAAAATAACTAAAATAGTGAAGTTGACAGAATATTTCATCTTTTCTGTCGCGACTCGTCACTTCTTTGTTTTGTCTTCCAAAGAAAAGAGGATCACTAAAATTTAGAACCTAATTCCTGTCTTTTTCCACTTCGCTTGTATTGTTTGTTGGTGGGGTTTTGTAGTTAATGGAAACAGACGGGTTAGATTATACTTCATTGGATGGTTCTACAAGGAAGACCTAAGGTAGGTTATACAAAAGAAAGAACAGAAAAGAAGGATAAATAAAGGCATTTTTGATTGGTCCGGGAATCCTATCTTGGATTCGGTATGGATAAAAGATCTTCATATGTTATATACTATATTAATTCTCCACGACGAATTAATTTAATACCTCAGATATTGTTATTCATGATATTGATCTGATTCAATATCATCGATAGGTAATGCATTCATTGAATTGACAGGTGAAAGATTTATCATCTCTATGGGATTAAATCCCGAGTTATTGTATTGTGAAATAAAAAAAAACCGATGAAATTATGGAAGTAAATATTCTTGCATTTATTGCTACTGCACTGTTCATTTTAGTTCCTACTGCTTTTCTACTTATAATTTACGTAAAAACAGTAAGTCAAAATAATTAATTAATTACTTTAAATGAAACTCGACTTCTGAATTCTTTGAAGAAATCAAAAGAAAAGTATTCTATTTTTGCTGAAATCAAGGGGCTATAATCGGCGATATTCTATGAGATCCGAGAGTATGGTAAGTAAGAAAGAAATTTCTTTCTTACTTACTTACCATACTCTCTATTAGTGTTATAGTAGTGTATAAAGTTGTACTTGAGTTTCTAATAAAAAGGGTATACTATATTAACTTTTATCTTCAATTCAATCTATGTAGTTATTAATCCATATCTGGAATTGACGTAGGACCCAATCTTTTCTTTCAGACATTTATTTATTTTATATATATTTATATTCCAATGAATCTGAAATAATCGTTTTACTGTTATAGAATCCATTTCTCCACTAGAATCTAATGGAATTTCGAAATGAAGATATTTTTATTTGAAAATTTTTTCAATTTAAATATAAATAAAGAATGCGTTGCAGAACGATCTATAAAACAATTGATACCTTTTCATTTCTCAACTAAATTAGGAGTGCTTCTAAAGTCCACTTCTTCCCCATACTACTAGTGAAAGGGAAAAAGTAAAGACTACCATTAAAGCAGCCCAAGCGAGACTTACTATATCCATGTGAATTATGTCCCTTATCTCTATGATAGAATTATTCCATTATTGCTCACTAATAATAGTAGAATGAATGGTCCAGAGTCAAAAAGGGATTCTGGGCGAACACTATTAATGGACCAATAAAATAAATGGATTTTAAAAATTCCTATATGATTTATAATCCGTACCCTTTCCCGATTGTCTCTCTGAAGGAGTTGGGAGATAGTATATTATACTCTTGACGAGGGGTCAAATTTTTTTTGCTTTTTTTTCTATAAACTATAAAAGGTAAATTATCTATCCAATCTCAATCTAATAGTGATTGAATGCCTGAACACTCAGAGATTCTGGCGAGTCTATATACGTAGTCTAGAAAGTACTTTCCCAACTAGTAGTAGAATTATCGGCCGGTTATCCAATGTAATTAAAGACCCAATCAATAGACATTACATTAGCAGTAGAAGAGAATCTGGAAGTCTTGCTTCAACCATTATAATCTTTCTTTGAATTTTATATTCAAAGATTTCCAATCTTTTACAAAATCCCCAGAACATCAAAAAATAGCGGAATAGAATACTAAATTTCGATTCGTTTGTTGATGAGGCGGCACCCGGATTTGAACTGGGGAAAAAGGATTTGCAGTCCCCCGCCTTACCACTCGGCCATGCCGCCAAAATGATACATATACACAATAGGATCAAAATTTCCCTTTTTGAGTTGGATTAGTAAACTTGAGTTTATTGTACTTGCATCCCTTTTTAATCCTAATCCTTTTTTCTAAATTTATAAAAATTAGAAAAGAAATAGTTTTTCCCCTTTTTATTGTATTTGATCTGCCCCCTTCGATTGATTGTATAGTATCTCAAAACACATAAACTTCCACTCACTTTTATATTGAAATTTTTATTTTCACTCAAAAAGCCTAAATTTATGGGAACCATTAACTATTTATTGACTGAGAATTGATGAATTATTCTTGTTCTTGGATTTGAATATCAATTTTGGTTTGCCTAATGACATAAGAATAATAAAAATTTTTTTGATACATACTTAATTGATTTTTTTAATCCAAAATCCTTCTCAATTTCCATTATAACAAAAATTATAGGTATATGTAAACCCCAGAACAGATATTCTTATACAGATACCAAATTGATATAGTATGTTGCCTATAAATAAAGGGAATTCGTTGGAACAAAAAAAGGCCTGGCTGGGTATTGACCGGGCCAGGCCCAAAAGGCACTTCGAACAAAATAAAAGAAAGAAGGTCTTCTTTATTTCTCTTTCTATTTTGATCTTTCGAGCATCTAAATGGAATTGCTAATTTTATAATAACGATAAAGAATGTGAAAGAAATACTTTCTTTAATCCTTACTTGATGTGTAATGTAACATAGTAAGTATCTTTTTCAATTGGGAGAGATGGCTGAGTGGACGAAAGCGGCGGATTGCTAATCCGTTGTACGAGTTATTCGTACCGAGGGTTCGAATCCCTCTCTTTCCGTTTCCGTTGATGAGTTTCCATTTTTTCTTTCAAATTTTGCAAACCCCCTTTTTATTTTTTCCTTGTTAAATGTGTGGAATAGCTAAAATAAAATCTTAAGAAAATGATAAAATCAAGTAATAAAAACAAAAAAATTATTCTTCACGTCCAGGATTACGTCCTGGATCATTGGATAGGAATCCAAAGATGAAGAGAGAAACAAAGAATATTACTACTGTATAAACGAAAAGTTTGAGAGTAAGCATTACACAACCTCCAAGATCATTTTTTGAAAAAGAAAAACGAGAAAAGACAATAGATCCTCCATTTTTATATCACATATCCTATTTTGACACCAAGAAAAGAATTCTAGAAATAGAAAAGAATGTTCAGAAATTCAAATGAAGTTGAAATTTGTAATAAGAGTCTTTTATTACCACAAATCACTTTCATACCCAAATTAGATATTGTAAGGGACCCGAAGCTAATAAGGTATTTCGCCGTAAAAAGGATTAAAATCAGGAAATAGGGCGTCTCGCGGCTATCCGAGAATTTCAATGTTTGAATCGAAGGTTCATACTGTCAGACTTATTTGATCTTATCAATTGTTATAATTTTTCTCGAATAAATATGAATTTTCTAGGATAGTATTAAAGATCTTATCGAAAACTTACAGCAGCTTGCCAAACAAAGGCTAAAAGAAAAAAGAACAGGGGTATGACTGGCATAAAATCGACGATTGGATTCAAAAAAGCATAGGCTTCGGGCAATTTGGCCAAGAAAAGACTACTCGGATAAAGGGCAGAATTAAGACAGATCAAACTAAAGATATTAAGCATAACAGACATTTTTTTCGTCGAGATAATTGCATTTTGATTGAGTTATTGATATAAGGAAAAATGAAGTAAAGTAAGGTAGACAAAAAATCCTTCTTTTTCCGCTCAATCAAAAATCCTCCGATTCTCAAAGGAGAATAGAAGAAATCATACTTTCATACAATATCTTAATTGAATTATATGTAATGATCAATAAATTCCGTTGAATTAATTCTAGATATACACATGCCAAAATCCTAGCACGAATCTATAATAGATTCTATAAAGAATAAAGATTTTCTCTATATAGTTGGACTGGAATTGACGAACACTTAATACCAATATTATTCTTTAATAGTATAAGTATCCAATAAAAACAGAAATGGGGCGTAGCCAAGCGGTAAGGCAACGGGTTTTGGTCCCGCTATTCGGAGGTTCGAATCCTTCCGTCCCAGAGCATATCCATTGTATTCTAATACTTCTTTTTTGTTCAACAAGGTTCTGTTTCAAGGTTTGGATAGACTTTTTTTATTCTTTGTGGAATCATATCTGAGTTTTTCACAAACCAAACTAAATCGAGTTCAAATGACACGCAAAAGTAACTGAACCCTTTTGTAACCCATAGAAAATGGGGCATAGATCACAGTTGGAGAAAGATTACTTAACCTCAGGTTCAAAAAATATGAAAATACATATAAAAGAGGAAGTGCTTAGACTATAGGTATGTATGGTTATCCTATTTCAGTGACAATAGTGTTTCCATTTTTGTGAAAACGAAATTGCATCCCTAAAATATCAAAATTAAAATATTTAACAATGATATTTCTTTTTATTGTTCGATCCATTTAGCTTATTTGCTTTGCATCACTGACAATGAAATTTGAAAAAAAAAACACACACACACAGAGATCTTGCTTTTTTATGATAATAAAAAGGAGTAAAACTTGACTCAAATAATGATGTATAAGTAGAAAACTTTTTCAACTATCAAGATTTGTAATGATTCCTTCTAGGTTGGGAAGTTGGAAATGGTCAGTCTATCTTATTGAGTCACTTGAAGAGGCAGAGTCAAATAGAATTTACTTATTTTATTTGTGCGATTTCTGTTAGTTATGTTATTTCTATATTTTGATTTGTTAATATTTTTGTTAGATTTTTTTTGAGATAGGTATTTATAGAAAAATCTTCTATTCAGACAAAAAAAGATGGCATTTTGCTGAAATTTCTTCAGAAAAATCTTTATTATCTATGTTATTAAATATTTAAATATAAATAACTATGTCTCTGTACCGACTGAACCAATGACTATTCATGATTCCATAATTGAATCAATTCCATACTGGTTCCAAATTAGAGGAATGTTATGGTAAAACTTCGTTTAAAACGATGTGGTAGAAAGCAACGTGCGACTTGAAGGACACGATCCGGTGTGGATTCTTATTGTTACATCCACCATTTTATATAGGAATGAAGGTGCTCTTGGCTCGACGTCGTTTGTTCTATTCTACTAGAACCCTTCTTTTTTTATTGGGTTCTAATGTAAATAGTTCATGATGGAGCTCGAGTAGAAAGTATTTATTAATTTCTCAGGGGCAACGATCTAGGGTTAATGCCAATTAATAAATTGGAACAACTTCGTAAGTATATCTTCGATATAGAAATCGAAAGGATTCCATTCGAACAAATTTTCAAAATTGTTGGAACGGCTAAAACTTTTTCGATCGACAGTGTATCGCGCATGAATCAACCTCGGTATGATTCTTTGATAGAAAGAAATCCCAAAAGGGGTATGTTGCTACCATTTTGAAAGGATTAAGAAGCACCGAAGTAATGTCTAAACCCAATGATTTAAAACAAAAATAAAGGATCCCAGAACAAGGAAACACCACTTCAATTGTCTCACGGATCCGAGAATCCAAATCAATTTTAAACGAGACAAAAACGGTGGGTTAAAGACCACTCAATAAAAAAATATCTTAAAATTTCAAATCTTTAATATATTTGAGAATTATTTTATTAGTATTATATATTCAACTTGAGTTATGAGTACAAATGATTTTTTTTTTTTTTTTCAGGAAGGAAGCTAAATAAAACTGACTATGAGTTAAATTGAAATTTGAAATGATATTATAGACTAATTCATTTTAAAGATTTTCTATTTATTCTAATTCTAATTTTATCCATAGACAAAACATCATTTTTTCTCGAGCCGTACGAGGAGAAAACTTCCTATACGGTTCTAGGGGGGGGTTCTTTTTCATCTACATCTATCCCGATGAGCCGTCTATCGAATCGTTGCAATTGATGTTCGATCCCGAAGAGAAGGAAGAGATCTTCAGAAAGTGGGTTTTTATGATCCGATCAAGAATCAAACTTATTTAAACGTTCCCGCTATTCTCTATTTCCTTGAAAAAGGTGCTCAGCCTACAGGAACTGTTCAGGATATTTTAAAAAAGGCAGAGGTTTTGCCCTAATCAAATGAAATTAAATTAAGGAAATAAAAAATAAGGGTAGGATAATGATTTCTATATCATTTTGGATATCTTTTCTATACTATATTTTTTTATTTCCTTTTTTTCTTCTTCTATTCGTCTCTATTTCTCATT